CTCCAGTTTTTTATCTTGTTCTCCTTGCAAAAGAATTTCTTTCTATGCACATTATTTTGATTCTTTAAATTGAAGGAAATTAGAATTCTCAATTCTCTACGACGTCTAGACGATAAAATTTTTTCAGGAACAAGCAAATCAGAATTCTTTTTGTCTCTATTTAGAGTTTTATGTCTTGGAATGGATTCATCAAAATGATTCTTAGCAACATTTTGGGGGTTTCGGTATCTTTGATTACTTTGGTGCTTACTTTTATGAACCAACGAAATACCTATGATTTGATACATAAAAAACTGTCCGTCATTTTTTACAGATAGACGGGCGGGTTCCATAATTAATATTCCCTTTTTTGTTAATTGTGTAAGATTTAAACGTCTCCTCATTATATCCAAATTCATTTCTTTCCTTTGAATATAGGATATAGAAATTTTTCTTACATTTATTAGGCTAACCAGGAGACCATATATCTGGATATTATTCATCATTTTTTGATTCAATTGATTCAAACGTCCAGTCCATCTTAATTGCAAAGGAAAATCTCCTTTGATTAATATTTGTAGTTTTTCGATCGATTCTAAAAGGGATTCTTCAATATTGTTTTGATTCTTTAATTCAAAATATTGTTTTGAATTGGATGGACTAAAATTGAAAAAATCCTCATCCTCTTCGTGCTTTCCCTTGATATTTTGATTTTCACTAAAATTTGGATTGATATTCAAATTAAAAAGAAGTAAGTTGCTTGGAATAAACCAAGGTTTCTCTTTATATTTATGATAAAGTATCAAAAACTCTGGAAATAAAAAAAATTTCGGATTTGATATGGGGCGATTTAAGATTAAGAATTTTTCATTCATTCCCATCCAATCAAAAGGCATTCCCATCCAATCAAAAAAGACCCTTTTGTAATTGATTTCGGAATTTGAATAAATCGGAAGATAAAAAAGACCATTATTCGGAATTTTATCCCTTATTTGGATTTGGTCCTTATTAGATTCAACCTGAATATTTGTATTCAATTTCCAACCCAAATATTTTCTATCTCTATTTTTTTCCATATATATAATATCACTTTTTCCTAGATAATTCTTGATAGGAATATTTTTGAGTATGTTAACAGTTTTTTCTTTATTTCTGGTGGAATTTTCTTGCTTCTTATTTGGTTCTAATGATGATCTATAAATATAGGACTTCTTATTAGTTTCAGAATGAATATATTTATATGATAAACGATCATATCTATAGTTTTTTTGAAAATTCTCTTCTTTATTTGATAATAAATAGACTTTCAAATTTTGTTTTTTTTTGTAATCAAATAATTGGTCTTTTTCATAGGAATACCATTTATTTAGATCCTTATTTTGAGACGGCTGGCATTGATTTTTTCCATTTCGCCATTTTTGTGGGACTAATCTAGACCATGTAATCTGAGATAAATCGTATTGATAATGACCTCTTAACCAGTTTTTCCATGGATTCATTCCAGAATTTGGAAGTTTCTTATGTCTTACTTCGTAATCAAAGATTCCTTGTCTTCCAAAAAAATCCTTTATTTCATTCTTAAGAAAAAAAGACGGTCCATTGTACTGAAGAATAGATCTTAACTTATTGAAGTGAATAACCTGGGTTTGTGATAATTTTAAAAATACATATTTTTGTGACAAGTAAGATAACTCAAAAAAAATATTTGACTTCCGCTTACTATTTCTAAGATTATCAAAAGCCTTTTTTATAGTCCTAGTCGAAATAAAGTCAATTTGATTTTGTTTTGTTTTATTAATCTTTTCTTTATTTGTTTCGTTATTGTCAATGTATTTCTCAATAATTTTTTTTGTTGATTCCATAAAAAGTTGTAGAGCGATTCTGCGCATATTAATGATACATAGAAAGATATCTATGTATATTTTTTCAATGAAAATTTTAACTATTAATTCAATATTATTTCTTTTTAATATTTTCCAAATTGTTGGGAGTGCTTCTCCATTATTCTTTTTATTTATTTTTTTTTTCAGCGTTACTGTTTTTTTATTTTTTTTCATTATTTCTATTTGATTTCTGATTGTGTTTCTTCTATCAATTCTATGTTTCATTTCTTCTTCTGTCTGTGAATAATTTGTCAAACCTTTAGGTCGATTTTGACTAAGTGATTCATGAATTATCTTATTGCTGATTATAGAATCCTTTTCTCTTTCAGTTTCATTTGATTCATATATTTCTCTCGTTATAAATAATGGAATTTTCTTTCCTTTTAAAAGTTCTTTTAGTATTTGTTTTACAAAGAAAAAGACTTTTGCTTCTTTTTTTTTTATTTTTTTTAAAGCTCTTCGAATTCTAAAATTGAATTTTCTGATTTCGACTTTATAGTCTATATCTTTAAAAATGGGTTCAAAAAAGGAAGGTGTTTTTCGCGGAGGACCAAAAGGATATTCCGTTTCCATTCCCAAAACTGTTAAAAAACAAGAATCAAAATCATCTTGTTGCTTTCGATCTCTATCAGAGAGTC